TAGACATCTACTATATAAAATAAAAGGGATGAGAGGGCGGATCTTATTTGTCGCACATATTTTTCGTTCTTTTCTCTGGCTAAAATCATTCGTTTAGCTAAACGAATTGATCGGTCAGTGTTTAAGAGCATAGTTTCACCTATGCGCGATGAAGGATCTGTTGTGTCTATCGTTTTTGAGATTAAGGAAAAATTCCGATCTCTCATCGCTCCGCACCTTACGATAAAGAGTTCCGACATACTACTCTCTTATGAGACCGAATCCTTGGGGAACTTCAATACTTTGAGAGTAGAGTTAGGCCTTTTATTCTGCTGTACCTGGGCATGAGTATGAGTAGACTGCTTTCCTTATCTCTATTCGGTACATTTTCGTGTCTAAGATAGAAGGGAGTATATCATCACCTGTCCCATTTGAAAGAAAGTTATTCCAATAGAATAGTCAATGAGCAGGAAGAGGTTTAGAAAGTTGATTCAAGCAAGAAAGGCAAGTACATTGACTTGGCTACGAGAGGGCTATGATTCCCATCGAGAAAGAAGAGAAAGGAGACTTCAAAAGTTAAGGGACTTTAGAATGGAACAAAAAAGAGGGAGACTCAAACGTCTTCCAAAAAGAGATGCAGCTATGTTGAAAAGAAAATTCTCTCGTTTGCAAACATATCTGGGCGGGATTAAATATATGACAGACAGGGTTACCCCATATTGTAATCATCGTCGATCAGCAAGAAGAATATACGGGCCTACGAGAGTGTATCACTTCTCTAAAACCCTTCTTAGAGAAAAACAAGACGGAAGACGAAGACGAAGAAGTCATAGTCGGCTCTAAGAGTAGAGTACAGCTACTCTTCTTATTCTCTGGCATTTTAAATAAAAGGGGATTTACAGTATATAAAAGCAAAGAAAGAGGCGCCTTCTAGTCCTACTGCTTTTGCTTTCCCCTGCTTCCGTTCAGTTATTACTTGGGTCATTAGTGGCATTAGTTTGAAAATGCATATCATATGTAAATGAAAAAGAAATTGTTAGAGCCGCTTTGTTTGAGGCCTAAGGATTTTGGAAAGAAGTTACTTTCCCATGCAGTCCTTTGCTTCAGTTGAATGTGGGGAGAGTTCAGTTCCTCACCTTAACCTTAGGTCAAGAAGTTCCGTCGCCTTCCTTACTATGATTAGTATTCATCCCATCTCGAGTTCTGTTATTTACTAGATTCTCATGTCCGCACAAGGAAGCATCAAATTGTCTGCTGCTTCGATATCGATAGAAAGTCCTCTCTCTCTTCTCTCTGAAACTCCCTCTCTTAAAGCATCAAAAGACGATTACCAGTGGTCTAAGCTCCACCATACCAGAAAAGGTTTCAGTGCAGTTCCTATTGAGTCAGATCAGGGATTCTTTTTCAAATTCATAACATCTGTCCTTGTCCTTAAATCCCATTCGTACCTTCTTATTATAGGATTCATCTGATTAACTTGAAAACAACTTATTCTTCTTAACTGTGCACAACCCCTTCTGATTCCACTTGCAAACGAGACCTCCGAACCAGGGGATTTGCCCACTGCTCTTCCTCGACGTCCCACAGCGCATTCTGTAACAACCGATTCTTATTAATTTCCTGAACCACCACCACCGCTTACGGCTATTTGAACAATGGATATAACACCAACTGCGGTTACGTGGAAAAGACCATCAACAGCGGCACCGGCTACTCGAACAGTAAGAGCAGATAGGCCAACTGCGTCTGATTGAACAGCGCAAAGGCAAACAACGGATATTCTAACAACACCGGGTAAGCATTCCGTTAGCCTTCAACTATTTGTCCACTAAACCTGACCTGACACCAGAAAGCCTAAACCTTACTCCTAGTAGCCCACTCACTCCCTTTGGGGTTAAAGAAGAGTTCGTCACTAAATCAATTGCTAAATAACTTCCTTCCAATCCTTTCCCAGCGTCGCTAACGTAAACCTTGTCCTCCAATCCCCTTCCCTCCTAGTCCCTTCCGACCTACCTTTATAATCAAAACGAGAGAGCCAGTGCTCTAAGCTAGTGAATAGGAGACTAGTGCCTGACTTCCCGGACATGTGGACATGAAAAAGAAATGGATCGAGGAATATTCAAATTAGCATGAAAGTCCTACTTTAGATGATACGCCTCGCTGAGCTCTCTCTTGGGCTGTGAAAGCGGTGCGAAATAAGTTGGGCTACCTTGCCTTGAGAGCTTCCCCGGTTACTGAGTCTGTGATTTCATTGTAAGTATTTGCTTCCGAAATGCTCTTTCATGATTGTATGTACACAAGTTCTCGCGCATAAGCATAGCCATATGATGAGTTGAAAGCTTCAGAGGTGGGGAAACCCCTCTATAGTCTAGGAGCATATTCCCACTCTTTTCTGTGTTAATTCAATGCTTTGCTTGTGGATTGGAAATGCGGTAAGGTCCAGCCCCTGACTCTTAGATAGATATCAGCCTTCGTAATGAAACTTCTCGCACATCTGCTCTGAAAGCGAGAGCTTGAGATGCATCCGTTCTGAAAGTGATCTTTCCGAATCAAGATATAGAATATGGGCAACCTTCTTCCCGGGAGAAAAAAGATTTGATTCATGTCTCTGCAGCTGTATCTAGTGTGTCACGCTGGGAATTGATAAACGACTTTCTATCTCCGTTGAAGTGAAAGCTTACTTGATCGATGTATGGGATATACCTGAAAGGGCAGTGCCACAAGGGGTTCCAAACCTGCTACGCTTGTCCTAATCAAGCCAAGACTTTATGCTCTGCTCTGCGCGCTATACTTTTGCTTTTTACCCGATCCCGGCATAGCGCTTTGCTTTCGGTTCTTCGGAGGAAACCTTACCAGACCACCACCCGACTTCGTTGCTTGTGTGCTTGGACATACATAGCCGAACAGGGCCTACAGAAGTCAACCTTTCTAAATGCACACGCTTTACTGTGCGGACGGAAAGCCCTCGATTAATGCCATGGCTAGAATACTTCGAAGACGAATAATGCTATGGCAAACCCTACTTATCTTTTTTCTGTCTCCCACCCCCTAAAAGAGGGGTTCCACCGTCAACCTAAGTTAACTCTTTTTGGTACCCCAACTCAAAAGTTATTGTGTACTTCTTGTGTTTACAGCAAGATCTCTATCTAAGTAAGAGCATCAAAACTTGCACAAGCCCAGAAGTCACTTTTGGATCTCTTTCGGAAAAAATAGGGGAATTGAGACCGAAAGAGGTTATTATGGGCATCTTCGATGAGAAGAGCCTTGACTTTTTATTCTATTAGTAAAGTAAAGCGCTAGCACTCCTATAGAGTAAGGCTCTCTTCTGGATAGCTGCGAAGCCTTCAATGTTAGTCTAGAGACTTTGCTTTCCGTTCGCTGAACAACCTCCCTGTTGCAACACTTTACTATGCTTCAAAGGACGAACTTCACCTATTTTTGAGCTATTGAATTAGGCGATCCGAAAATCAATTTCTTTCTCACTCCCCTCTATCAGAAAAGGAGGCTTGGCTCTAAAATGGTAGTAAGGCAAGCTGTATGTATTTAGGTAGAAGTAGACCTCTGGGACTTTAAGGGATAGGGCAGGTTTGGAACCCTAACCCAGACCAGGAAGGGAACTATATCCTTAATCCAGGTCAGACTATCACACACGAGACTCGCCTGGGCTCTCATCGAGACCAACTCACTTCTCTCTCCTTAACGTCTAGTACCATTGCCCTGCCACTCTGCCTGTTTTCTTGTGGCCGGGTCGGGTCATTCTTCACTCCTGTTACAAGGTAGCCGTAGAGGCTTCGCATACTGAGGCTTGTGTAGCCTATGCGAAGCAAGCCTACACTCCTTCCAGTTAGTTCCACTTCTGGAGCGAAGCTGAGCACTCGGGGCATAAGGGCCTGCGGTGATTATTAACATGCGCTTTTCTAGCCCATATCTTTTCACCTCCGGTCACATGAGCTTTCGAGAGCCCGGTCCGGATCTAAACGATTTGTTATCTATGTCTCATGTCTTTCAGCTCCGCGGGATCCAGAGAAAGACAGACCTACCTACCAGTTCTAAGTGGCAAGATCAATCAAACAAAATAGGCTCAAGAGAAGAACCACTTTTCTTCTTCTTATATATCCTATCGTATACATTGTAATATAACCCTATTTTCAAATCAGAAAGTACCCTCTCTTTAGGTAGTCCTGCACATTTTAGGTTATCCAAAAAGAATACTAATGTGAAACCTCCACAAAGAAAAAGCTCCTTGGACTTCCCTATCCGTATGGCCGGCCAATCCATGACAACCCCACAACAAAGAGTCAAATGCCAAGCCCTTTCTCTATTAAAGCAACAAGCATGCGCTCAAAATACCTCAAAAACCCCAACTTTGTTTGTGTACTGGAACTGCTACCACTTCCTTAGAACAGCACTAACTTACCGCTCTCTACTATAATATAAGAAAATCAAAGAAAGAGAATAGCTCCATAATAGAAAACTGCCATGAATTACACACACGCAAGTAGTGGCTCGGCTCGGGTGAGTAATGTGGTTCGCTCGGCTCGCAGCGGACTTGTTCTAGTGGAAAGACATTTCTCTCTGGGAAAAACACATAAAATTTGTTCGCTAGAGCTCATCACTGAAGAATGGTGGCTTGACTTTTTGGAATTAGAGAAGAACTTCTTCGCGTGGGCAGCGTACGTACAAGGCTGTTCGGACCCCCTCCCTCTTGTATGAGGTGCGCTGCCATCGTCTCTTTCTCCTTTGCCAGGTTACGTGGCATGGATTCGTCGATTGACGAATCGGATCTTGGCTTGCTGTCCTGCCGACGAACTAGTCTAGAAGTAGAAAGGGAAGGCAATAGAAACAGGTCCCCCTTCCTCCCTCTGTTTGTCTTCTTCTCGCCGCTTTTCTCGTCCATCCTGCCTTGCGCTGCTTACAGATTCCGTTGCAGGTATCTAAACATCTATTAGTTAAGGGGGTTGGGGCGCGAAGCGCAAACCGCTCTTCGATCTCCTAGTGAGTTGGACGGGAACGAGACACAGGAGGTTATCTATAGAGCATTTGAATTGCCCTTTTCTGTTGGAATAGTTGAAAGTCTTCTTCTTAGGTTTCTTTTTTCTTATCAACATAGAGTTGGAACTTAGCCGTGTAAGTTGCGAGTGGACCAGTGTGAAGCTTTAGCTTCGTTGCCGGCCAGAGCTCCTAGCCGACGACCGGCTATCCCTTTCGAGGCTCAGCTGACTCCTTCTTGATTCCGTTTTTTCCTATTTGAGATAGATGAATCAATGGAACTTTCTTTGTTTGATCTAGTAAGGAGGGTGTTAGAAATCAAATAAGCCACCGTCCGACAAAACTGCGGTTTACAACAGAGCGACCCGGGACATCGAGCGAAGAGCTCCAATGCGCATATTCGGAGCTACGCGGATGCCGTAATCGCAGAAGCCGGATCAACATCATGACAACGGCATTCTGGAAACTGTTGGGCCAGCTACAATTGGTCTAATGTCTGAGTGCGTATGGCAGTACACTGAAGCACCTTTCAAGTCGGCTGACAAAGAAAGAAAAAAGGGTTTCGTCCTCTTTTTCCCGCTTTCACCTTCGATTGCGAAGGGATTTGAGGCCGGTTTTCAATTCGCTTCTCTCTCTCCGGCGAGGTTTGAACTTCGCGTGGTGGGAAGGCTTTCACAATTCGCATCTTCCCGTCCAGCAAAGAAAGTGAAGGGGAGCGGACAGCGAGTTGGAGGACACTGCAGAACCGCGTGATTGATCCATCTGCGCTATTCCCTAATTGAATAAAGTTGGAAAGCCTTCAACCCCTACCAAACTCTTTAAAAAAATGAAAGCTGACTAGCAATCGCTCGTTTTTCTTATTAGCATGGGATTGGATGTTAATAATGAAAGACAGAACATCTATTAGAAGGCAATCCCCGGGGAATTCCTATCGATTTCCGATGGATAACAATCCATCTTTCTCGCTTTCGCTCTTTCTCCCAATCAATCGCGAGGGTTCCGGGCATGAGAACGCAAGTGCCGGAATCGAACAAAATGTCCGAACGTCCGAGGACGAAAGAGAAAATGCTCCGCGGGTAAGTCCTTTCATATCGGCCTATTCGTGCCGGTTAGACGTCGGCCATGAAATCCATCACTATACCGAGCAGATCACGGGCATTCACATCTCGGTCAAACAGAACTGTGCGCGATTCACGAGAGAATCGCCTTCCGCAAGGTATGGCATTCAGGGTCTGAACCCGGGGATAAATCTTTCTTCATAGATACAAAACATTCGTTGCTGATCTAAAAAAGATCTTATCCCGTGGGCGTTAGCGGACGTTTTTCATTCTTCACCCGGTCTTTAGTAGCGTTTCCAAAGAAAGTCAACCTAACCGGTTACCTTTGGAAACGCGCTAAAACAGGCCTATAGGTTCGCCTTTCTAATAGAAGAAGAGTCTATAATTAGATAGAATTCTATAGAATTAGCCAGATCGTCTGAAGCATGAACAGAATCACCTTTGTTCCGCAGGTAACCGTTAGGTTAAAGCGAGTTCCTTTTTTTTTTCAAAGGCGGTCCTTCCTTTTCTTTCCCCGGACCGATGACTCGCTTGTTCAGTACTGCTAACTATTATAGATAGGAGGATGCCGTCCCCTCGGGACTACTAGTAGCTTCCTTCGGTTGTTGAATCTCGTCTCGTGCAAGTTAGGTTGTGGTTGTATTGGCTGCAAGCAGAACGTAGGCGCTTTAGGTGTGTGTTAACCATACACTCTCGCATCGTGTAATGTCGTATGTATGATAGAGGTGGTGTGGTAATTGACCTCAATGCTAATGGTTATCCCCAAGGTTCAACGAATGAATGAAGCTATGATCGTACCCGGATAGAGATGATGGTCTTCCTCTGATGTCTCCAAGCCGGCCATAATAGAATAGATAGGCCGCCCAAAACCTAGAGCTGACATTTTTATCGGAAATCAACGTCGGATCCCGGCTATCCGAAAAACGCGGACTAAAGCAGAAGATCACAAAATACAACACAACAAGGCAAGCGCTTGTCGCTTGCGCAAAAAAAAAGCGAATCAATCAGAATGGAGACAGGGAAAAGGGCGAAAGATACATTTTCGAGCCAGCACTGCAAGCAACAAGCAACAACGGCTTTTCAGCCGTTGCGCGCTAGCTTGTAGTGCTGGAGTATAGTAGGCGTCTCGGACGTCCAAAGACGCCTAGTTTTTTCTTCCCCCCACTCAAAAAAAGGGGCTTACGTTTTTCAGCTCCATCGCACTGCCGCATAAACAATGGATCCGCTGGGCTGGATGAGCAACCTTCTATCTGGCCTCTGTACCAGTAGTGGAGTGGCTTGCTACTTTCAATCAGAAAAGGAAGATTGAGCAAGGCAAGGGAGAAAGAAGTTGTCCCCTCTTCTCTGGTAACCCGCCGCCGGTCATATAGAGCGCTCCGCCCGCCACCGCATATGTAGAATAAGAGGGAGCGGGGAAGGAAGAACAACCGTTTGACTTTGGCACATGAGGTGGCGAGTTTGGCTAGGTAACATA